AAATGAAAAATGATATAGATTCTAAATAATTCAAATCCATATTTCTTTATCATTTGTACGTGTATGATATATCCCACAAGACTTGCTATATAATCAGAAAAGAAATTAGTTTGTAAAAGCGTAGGATGAATGAAAAAAGATAATGAATTCTTGAATAACTAAAAAAAGGTAAGGTGTCAAACAGACTTTTTTGGGAGTAGAGTTGGGGATAGAGGGACTTGAACCCTCACGATTTAAAAAGTCAACGGATTTTCATCTTACTATAAATTTCATTGTTGTCAGTATTGACATGTAGAATGGGACTCTATCTTTATTCTTGTCCGATTAATAAGTTCCATCAAGGATCTATCAGACTATGAAGTGAATCATTTGATCAATGAATATTTGATTTTTTCTTAAACTTCGAATTGATTCACAACATTTCTATTTTGTTTATAAAAAAATAGAAATCGAGATTCAGGTCGTCATTTTTGAGATCGTTTTGTGTTACCTATATTTAGACAATATAGGCTTTTTTCCTTCATCCTTTTTGATTTGAAATTTCGATCGAAGGATTCCTTTATCAACACAAGGTAGTGAACTTCATTTGTTAGAACAGCTTCCATTGAGTCTCTGCACCTATCCCTTTTTTTTCTCGCTTTCTAAACTCCGGTTTGTTCGCGTAAACAAGGATTTGGCTCAGGATTGCCCATTGTTAATTCCAGGGTTTCTCTGAATTTGAAAGTTATCACTTAGTAGGTTTCCATACCAAGGCTCAATCCAATTAAGTCCGTAGCGTCTACCAATTCCGCCATATCCCCTTTTTATTAGGATCTCATTATGATGTCTTTCCACTTTTTCTTATGCCGAAACCTTGGAATTCATTACATATGGATACTTATTTCTTTGGTATCTTCTTTCATTTTTGTGAGCCCCACCCATGTTGATTTAGTCTAATCAACAAAGATTCTATCATTTTTGTATTTGCAATTCAATATGGTTATATATTACATAACATATATATGTTCTTCGTTTTCTCATATTTATCTTAAATTTTAAGAAATAGTCGAACGGTCGATTCTTTTTTTTTTTTACTTTCATGAAAAGAAATTTATAATTATTATAAAAACTTAGAATTCTACAATGTGCAATGGAAAAAGATTTGAAGTCTACTTCGTAGATTTGAAATTCGAATAATTATAAAAAATTCTATTCGAATATTAATTCTAATAATTCTATAGTATTAGAAATATTAGAAATAAAAAGACAAAAAAAAGTATAAAATAATAATAATAGCATCAGGTTAGAACAAAAAAAACACGAATTTCAAATCAGATATCATTTAACTAAAAAAAAAAGATTTCTGATCTAATTAAGATTTTATTATTTAGAAACTAATAAAATTAAAATTAGAAAGTCGATATACTGCTATATTCTATTAATTAAGGTTAGGTTTTATTTATTTAATGATAGTCACTATTTATTTGAGCCCGCTTAGCTCAGAGGTTAGAGCATCGCATTTGTAATGCGATGGTCATCGGTTCGATTCCGATAGCCGGCTTTTCCATATTTTTTTCGTTTTTTTACATTATTTTTAATGTACTTTCAAAATCAAAGAAGATTGAAAAGACTTCTTTCACCTTTTTCCAAGAGTTACCACTCCATTTATATTATGTCATATAAACTTCCATATAGGAAGATATATTGGGTAAAAGAGTTAGATCTTTGCAAAATAAATAAAGAAAATAAAGCAAAATTTTTGTGATTTATTTGATTTATATATATTGTATATACAATAAAAAAATCTGTATATTGAGAGAATATATCTTCTTACTCTTTGTATTCCAATAGTTTATTGGAGTGGATTTCACGTCATTTATCATTATCATTTAGTTCAGTTTTAATTTTGTTTAGTTTTGTACAATTTCAATAAAAAAAGGAGTCTTTATGTCACGTTACCGAGGGCCTCGTTTTAAAAAAATACGCCGTCTGGGGGCTTTACCGGGACTAACTAGTAAAAGGCCTAAGGCAGGAAACGATCTTAGAAACCAATCACGCTCCGGAAAAAAATCTCAATATCGTATTCGTTTAGAAGAAAAACAAAAATTGCGTTTTCATTATGGTCTTACAGAACGCCAATTACTTAAATATGTTCGTATCGCCGGAAAAGCCAAGGGGTCAACAGGTCAAGTTTTACTACAATTACTTGAAATGCGTTTGGATAACATCCTTTTTCGATTGGGTATGGCTTTGACTATTCCTCAAGCGCGCCAATTAGTTAACCATGGACATATTTTAGTTAATGGTCGTATAGTTGATATACCAAGTTATCGCTGCAAACCCCGAGATATTATTACAGTGAAGGATGAACAAAACTCTAGAACTTTGGTTCAAAATCTTCTTGATTCATCTGCCCCTGAGGAATTGCCAAACCATCTGACTCTTCACACATTCCAATATGAAGGGTTAGTCAATCAAATAATAGATAGGAAATGCGTCGGTTTGAAAATAAATGAATTGCTTGTCGTAGAATATTACTCTCGACAGACTTAATAAACCTAACTTAAGTAAAAAAAATAACTAAAAACAAGAGTTCCGACAACTCCCCTTTGCCCTCGTTTTTTATTAAAAATAAAAAGGCACAAGGTAAGGGATTTTGTCGGGGAATCTTTTTCCTATTCATGTATTATATATTGGTAGGGAGATTTGGGTCCCTTGTTTGCTCTTCCCAGCATTTTCCATATCAAAAAAATTAGGAATAGAGAATCTATTTCAAAATTAAAACAAGGTAGATTTTATATCTATTCTTTTTTATTTGATTTGATACATTGTGGTCAATCACGTACGATTGGTGAATTAGTTGAAAGTACGGAAAGAGAGGGATTCGAACCCTCGGTAAACAAAAGTCTACATAACAGTTCCAATGTTACGCCTTCAACCACTCGGCCATCTCTCCGACATCAGGATTATGACTGAGTACCTGGGTGAATAGCGAGTTATTCATCGTTTTTTAGATTATGGTTAATAGATACTTTTTTTTTTTTTGACCGGAAAAATTGGAATTGGAAGTAGATAGAAGGTTTTTTTTTTATGAGTCCGCTTTTATGTTAGTTCGTACTATACAATTCCTTTGTTTGTGAGAAAATTTTCTTACAAAAGAAAAGGTAAAGGAAATAAAAAGAGTTATATAATGGATTGCTACCTATGCCAAGATCGCGTATAAATGGAAATTTTATTGATAAAACCTTTACAATTGTAGCCGATATCTTATTACGAGTCATTCCGACAACTTCCGGAGAAAAAGAGGCATTTACTTATTACAGAGATGGTGCGATTTGATTATCATTATTTTTGTTATTTCTCGCCGATTTGGAATAGAAAGAAAAACAAGTATTGAAAAAAAATCTACGCTTTTGAAGGTGAAGTTTAGAATATAAAAAAAGCAATCCCTTCTGTCATGTATCCACGATTAATGCAGCCTTAGATGCTTCAATTGTGAATTCTAGTATTGAGCAAAAGGTTTTTACCTATGGTTCCCCGTATTAGAGATCAATCCTACGACACTAATACAATATACGAATAGGAGGCATAGGGGAAGAAGCACTACGCCGAGAAATCAACAACACAAAAACTTTCTTCAAAACGATTCCCTTTCTTTCTTCTTCTTCTTTGGGATTGGGACTAATTAAAATGGTTGGAACAATAAACATCCATCTCGTTCGTACTTTGGATACCCGTATAACCATTGAAGACTGTTGAAGTGACTAATTCCTGGAAATTTAGGGGCGTTGAGAACAAAGAAATTTTTAGAGTTTACTTTTTTATTTTTATCTAGCATGAACCCGCTTGGTAGTAAGAAAAGATCTTTTGCAAGAAGGTTGGCTAGGGATTTCTTGTAAAAACATTAGCCCCGCTTAGTTCATAATGACATCACTTTTTTCCATATATTATTTTCATTATGCACTTAAAAGGAGGAGCCGTATGAGATGAAAATCTCACATACGGTTCTGAAACGGAGAATTCGTTAAAGCGAATGACGACCGTAACGGATGTCGGCTCAATCTGAAGGAAATTATGCGGAAGCATTACAGAATTATTATGAAGCTATGCGACTAGAAATTGACCCCTATGATCGAAGTTATATACTCTATAATATAGGCCTTATCCACACAAGTAATGGGGAACATACCAAAGCTTTAGAATATTATTTTCGGGCATTAGAACGAAACCCCTTTTTACCACAAGCTTTTAATAATATGGCTGTGATCTGTCATTACGTGCGACTATCTCCACTATAGAAATAAAAGAACGAACAGCTAGTCAATGAAATACTAGAAACACAAAAAAAGGGCTTTCTACATAAGCATCGTCCAAAACGATTTTTTATCAGCTGTAGCAAATAAATAAACTTCATAGGTCGAAATATGAAGTGAAGACTAGATATGCCTAAATACTTTCTTTCTATGGATAAAAAAAGATTTAATTGATAGAGGAAGCACCGTAAAGATCAATTGGAAAGGTTTTGGACCGATACAACAAAAGCTGTTTATTTATATCATAATATGAGATAAATCTTAGGAATCTACTTATGTAATAGAGTAGATCCCCTAAGGTATTGAGCAGCGGTGTAGCATCAGATCCTAAAGACAGTAAGTCTTTTTCTTTTTTATGAAGTATGAAAAAAAGTCTTTTTCAAAGATTCTATATAAATTTTTATCTGAAAGCGGGATAGTTACCTTTCAGAAAATTCTAATATCTAATAACAGTGGACATGACTTTTTTTTCTGAAGGTAGGATAAAAGATAAAACTTATTATATTAATTAATATATTAATTAAATCAAAATGAAAGTTTTAAACTCATGTAATTACTCTCTTTTGTTTAATCCAAGAAAAACCAAATATCTATAAGAAATCTCATTCAATTAGATAGAAAGTTAAAGTGGGTTAAAGTTAAAAAACTGGTACACCAAAACAAAAGAGTTGGTTGTCGAGCCGTATGAGGTCGGAAACTCTCAAGTAC